CACTTTTTTATCCCCTCAAACAAACCGAAATGATTGAAGTTTTTCTATTTGGAATCGTCTTAGGTCTAATTCCTATTACTTTGGCAGGATTATTTGTGACTGCATATTTACAATACAGACGTGGTGATCAGTTGGACCTTTGATTGAGTAACATTTCTTTTTTTGATTGACCTCCTACAGGGAGGAGGTCAAATTCCAGTTGTAATTCAACTTTGTTTTGTTAAGTTATTTTATTGTGATTCGACATACATAAGATAGACGGAATCACGCTCTGTAGGATTTGAACCTACGACATCGGGTTTTGGAGACCCGCGTTCTACCGAACTGAACTAAGAGCGCTTTCAAAGAATTTTTTTTTCCACTTATAACACATCTCGCATAAATATAGTATCCAAAAATGAAAGATTATGCCCCATTTTAGTTGATCTCAATTAATCTCTCGTTACTGCCCATAGGAGAAGTAATAGGTAGGGATGACAGGATTTGAACCCGTGACATTTTGTACCCAAAACAAACGCGCTACCAAGCTGCGCTACATCCCTTTTTAAAATTGTTGTACAGTGTCATTGTACAAAATACCTGTCTTGTTTTCCACATCTTTATTTTCTCCTCTATCTATATAGAACTTTCTTGTCATTTCTTGTTTTTGGTTTCATATAATAAAAGAATTATATACATCTGAAACCCAACCTAACATATAAAAAAGAATGAATATTTATCCGTAATGCTCAGGAAGAAGGGGTCATCTTTTTCTTTTTTAGTGACAGGAAAATATCATCTATTGGTTCATTGTACATATCCATTTTTGTTAGGAAATCCGCGTAAGAATAAATAAAAATGATCTTGAACTACAGCATCTGACAATATATGTATTACAATAAAGAAGGAGGATTTTCAATGCGAGATCTAAAAACATATCTCTCCGTGGCACCTGTGTTAACTACTCTATGGTTTGGGTCTTTAGCGGGTCTATTGATAGAAATTAATCGTTTATTCCCAGATGCCCTGTCATTCCCCTTTTTTTAATTCTAGTTATTGATATGCGAAGAAATGAAGAAATATAATTCCACATGACGTAACTAAAACCTCGCCTCTCCCTTTCAATTCTTTAGAATAGTAAGGAAAGAGAAGGAAAAAGTGTATTGAACCTCATAAAAAATCCGGTAGATCCAAGATCGAATTTGGGAAAACAGAAATAAAATTCAAATGTGTATTCAGTCTAGGGCGGGCTCTACGAAATCATAGCATAGAAAGAAGATACTTAAATGAAATATTGGGATTTAGGATAGAAATAATTGATAGTTAGAAAGAAATTGTATTACTTAATTATTATTCTATTTTGTATTACTTAACTTAGTATATACTATATTAATACATATTCTATTAATTAGATAATAAATTAATTAGATAAAATAATAAGAAGAATTACAACGAAATGCTTAGAAATGGAATTTCTAACTAGTAACTTCTATTGATTTTTTTCTTCTTCTTCGGTTCGGATCGAAAATATAAGACTTAAGTTAAGTCGATACAAAATCTAAAGGAGGTTCATGGCCAAGGGTAAAGATGTCAGAGTCAGAGTTATTTTGGAATGTACCAGTTGTGTCCGAAATAGTGTCAATAAGGAATCGCGGGGCATTTCTAGATATATTACTCAAAAGAATCGCCACAATACACCCAGTCGATTAGAATTGCAAAAATTTTGTCGCTATTGTCATAAGCATACGATTCATGGGGAAATCAAGAAATAGATCGAAGGGAACATCATGTGTTCGATCTTTCCAAAGAACAGGACAGGAAGAGTAAGAACTTAACATATATAATATACATAATATATACAAATCAAACCCGATTTTATGTAGATATTCTTTCATGTGTATAGATATATAGTATATGAATGAAATAATATATGAATCAAAGCCTATTTTGGTTGGATCCGAAATGAATAAATAAATAGAACTTTAGAGATAAGGAATAAACCATGGATAAATCCAAGCAACCTTTTCGTAAATACAAGCGATCTTTTCGTAGGCGTTTGCCCCCAATTGGATCGGGGGATCGAATCGATTATAGAAACATGAGTTTAATTAGTCGATTTATTAGTGAACAAGGAAAAATATTATCTAGACGAGTGAATAGATTGACCTTGAAACAACAACGATTAATTACTATTGCTATAAAACAAGCTCGTATTTTATCTTTGTTACCTTTTCTTAATAATGAGAAACAATTTGAGAGAGCTGAGTCGATCCCAAGAACTACTGGTCCTAGAACCAGAAATAAATAGGCATACTCCTCAATTGACTCAAAAATCCAATTGGAACTCAAGCTCAGATTGATGTTTTGTTCGAAAAGGCCTAGAATCCTGATTTGATTCTTGTGTTATAATATAAGAAACAAAAATGGGGGAGAAGAAGAAATATTTTTTTTTATTGAAACATGTTCGTTCATTTCTACTACTTATCTTAATTTATTTTTATTCTATATCTTCCCGGAGTTCATTCTCCGGGGAATTCCCTTTCAATCATTCCTGTATATTACTTTTGAATCTCCTTTATTTGATAATTTTATTGGAAATCATGTAAAGACAATTCTTATTTGATATAGCTATTTGCGCAAGTATTTTACGATTAAGAAGCAATTGCTTCTTGTACAGATTGTGTATTAATATACTATAACTATAGAATACCTTATTCTCACGAGTTACTGCGTTTATCCGAGTGATCCACAAACGACGAAAATCCCTCTTTTGTCTGCCTCTATCTCGATGAGAGGAAACCAAAGCTCTCATTTTCTGTTGAGTAATCGTTCGAGTAAGTCTTGAATGAGCCCCTCTAAAGGTTGATGCAAATAAACGAATTTTTGTTCGACGTCTCCGAGCTGTATATCCTCGTTTAACTCTGGTCATTGAATCAGATTAAAGCTTAATGAATAACTAATTGATTTCTCTTCTTTCAGTCATCCTTTTCCCCTTCCCCGGTCGATTAATAACAAAACGGATTATTCCGATATATAAAATATCAATTCCAATGGCTTTTGCTACTATGACCTTCCCAACCACGATTTTGTATTCTATTCCTTCCAGTTATTTCACTGGAAATAAGAAATTAGAACGATACTAAATAAAAAAAAAAAATAGTGGGTTCCATCGTTTCTATGGTTACCTCTTAAACGGTGAGGTCCTCTCTATATACCGGAGCCTCTTCTTTCATTTAATCAAATGTTATTGTTAACTTGTATAGTTCACACTCTTTGGCTCTACCTATCTACAGTAATAGCTCTTTTCACAAAAAGAGTTATCCATACAGTGACGGCATTTAATTATGAAAGTTGGCTAGGTAGCTGACCCTGTTAGTCCGTCAAGAAAAGGAGCATAATCTTTTTGCTTCTTATGATACCATTTCCTCCGCTTAATGGATAACCATTTGCTACCAATGGGGAATTGCTTCTTATTTCAAATCTAGATGATTGGATTTGCACCAATGGAAACCATAAATTCCATATACAGGGTATATGATAGATCTTCTCTATCTATCCTATTCATTGGTACCGGTCATTGATACTGAAAAAATTGTCTCATTTGTTCGAACTTATGATCTGAACGAGTCGCACATACACCCTAGTACATGTTCCTCGACGCTGAGGGCATCCTCTAAGAGCGGGAGATTTTGTAACATTTCTTATTGGCTGTCTTGTGTTTCTAATAAGTTGTTTAATAGTTGGCATGTCGTATGTATATATATGTATATATAGAATAAAATGGGTTGGTTTAGATCGATCTTAACCTGATGATTGATCATCATGAATTATTTCTATTCAATATCAAATCACAGAAAATTTGAATTATGGTTTGAAATAAAATAGATTTATACGAAATCCCCAGTATTTTCATTTTTTACCGCTACAAGATCAACAATGCCATGAGCTTGGGCTTCTGTTGCTGACATAAAAACATCCCTTTCCATATCCTCGGATACAACCCATAAAGGGTTGCCCGTTCTTTGTACATAAACCTTTGTTAGGGTTTCGCGAAGTTTCAGTAGTTCTTCCGCTTCCAGGATAAATTCCCCTGCTTGTGCCTCATAAAAAGAACTAGCAGGTTGGTGAATCATAACCCTGATGATATTGATATAACATCATGAACGGTTCTTCTATCTCGCATGATTGGGCTAAACTAAAGTAGGGGATAAAAAAATAACAAGAAAAAAAATAAAATATAATTGAATAACCGTACAGGCATCTTTTGTTCATTGCATACGGCTCTGCAATGGAATTTACTTTTTCTTCTCTTCTATTCTATCGAAGAAAGAAATAGAATCCATCTAATCCAGATCGTTGAATGATCCATTTACCACCCTTCCTTTCATAGAAGTAAAAAAGAATACTATGATGGTTCTGTTACTTTATATATTTATCTCGTCTGTGATTTAGCAATCCCAAAGTTTCTTTTTGATATGATCAAATAAGTCAAAAATGATCTTTTTTTTTTTATTTTCATACTCTTTCTTTCATAGCATAAGTATCAGAAAGAGACTTCTGGTGTGGAAGAAAAATGGTTTGTGACGCTGAAATGTACTCCCGACACATAAGATCAAATCGGAAATAACCTTTATTTCATACTACTATCTCGATACAAAATCTCATGTTATGAAAAAACAATAATGGTTTGTTCATATCGAACCCGAAGTGCCATGCTATTATTACTTATAATTTTCTTTTATAATCAATGTGGCGAAGGCATAGTCTTCTTTTTTTTTCAATCAAATAAAAACTCATTGGCGCCAAGCGTGAGGGAATGCTAGACGTTTGGTAATTTCTCCTCCGACCAGAATAAAAGATCCCATTGACGCGGCTAATCCCATGCATATCGTATGCACATCAGGTGACACAAATTGCATAGTATCATAAATGGCTATTCCTGGTATTACCCACCCGCCGGGAGAGTTTATAAACAAATAAAGATCCCTAGTACCATCTTCTATACTGAGATATACCATGAGACCAACAAGTTGATTCGAGATCTCGCTATCAACCCCTTGACCTAAAAAAAGTAATCTTTCTCGATAAAGTCGGTTGATTAGGACAAAATTGCATCCCTTAGGAACCGTACGTGCACCTTTGGATACATACGGTTCAAAAAAAATTGCGAAAAAAAAAAAAAAGAATCAATGTGTTGATTCCAGTTTTATTTCTTTTTTTTTTTATGTAACAGGTTTTCTTAATGAAAGGTCTTCTATTAAAAAAAACGAGATGAGTTTAGGCTCCCTTCCCTCTAAAAAAAAAAAAGAGATTACTGAACTTATTAAACTAACCTATCATTGATGTATTGTTTCATCGATATTAAAATCACGATGTCATTGTCTTGTTCCTGAATGGGCCCTTTCAATTCTTTTAGGTTCATGGTCTACTCCGGGAAAAGATCTGTCCGAATTCTATTTGCACATATAGGACAAATGGTCTCAGTACCATTTTTTTGTTATGACTTCTTTTTTTTTGTTAATTTCGTGTCTTGCTTTCCCAAAACTATTTGATGTATTCATCATACTATTCCGTTGGTTGGCAATTTGGGATCACTACTATCACTACTAAAGTAATAGTAGGTATAAGAATCATTTATGATACAAGTGGTAATCATACATATATTATATTAACAATTTGTTATCGATTTGGTATTTTCTGAACGGAGCCTGGATACTTTATTTTATCAGTCCAAGTAAACCATAAATTCTTCTAAATTGATAATATTGATCCCCAATATAAAATAAATTGATCTAATTGCACTTCACGCTCCGAATGATTGATTGATGCCTCACTCAATACAATATCTCTTGGGCGAAACAGAGGATATCTCGATCAGGGGAGAGAACGGGTAAATCCCATATGACCCAATATGTCTGACAAGTCGCACTATATGTCAACCCAAACCGCATCTTCCTCTCCAGGACTCCGAAAAGGTACTTTTGGAACACCAATGGGCATTAAATTAAAGAAAAAAATTTAGTACTATACTTCACTTTAATATGGAAACGTAACAATCAATGGTTTATTGTCTTCATCCCTTTTTTCTCTTTATTCTATTTGATACATAGATTGGAAAGTTTATAGAGTAAGACAGAATGAATAAATAAAAAATTTGAACGAAGAAATCGATCGTTCGAATGATAAACAAGTATCTATCCATTCGTTCCCCAAAAATGGGACCAATCCTCCCATTGCGTATTGGTACTTATCGGGTATAGAATAGATCTGCTTCTCTTTGTTCTTACGAACAAAATTGTTACGTTATTTTCACGTTATTTTCAATGGAATGGAATAAATATTAATCCTTTCTGATACGGAATCTACTGAAAAGGTTAGGTACATGGTTAGTATATATAGTCTTTTCCAATGCGATAAAATAAAGTGGCATAGTGTCTATTTTTCTTTGATAAAGAGGTATTTCCATGGGTTTACCTTGGTATCGTGTTCATACTGTCGTATTGAATGATCCCGGTCGATTGCTTTCTGTTCATATAATGCATACAGCTCTAGTTTCTGGTTGGGCTGGTTCGATGGCTTTATATGAATTAGCGGTTTTTGATCCCTCTGATCCCGTTCTTGATCCGATGTGGAGACAAGGTATGTTCGTTATACCCTTCATGACTCGTTTAGGAATAACCAATTCGTGGGGCGGTTGGAGTATTTCAGGAGGAACTATAACAAATCCGGGTATTTGGAGTTATGAAGGTGTGGCAGGGGCACACATAGTGTTTTCCGGTTTGTGCTTCTTGGCAGCTATCTGGCATTGGGTATATTGGGACCTAGAAATATTCTGTGATGAACGTACGGGAAAACCTTCTTTGGATTTGCCCAAGATCTTTGGAATTCATTTATTTCTCTCAGGGGTAGCTTGCTTTGGCTTTGGCGCATTTCATGTAACAGGTTTGTATGGTCCTGGAATATGGGTGTCCGATCCTTATGGACTAACTGGAAAAGTACAATCTGTAAATCCAGCGTGGGGCGCGGAAGGTTTTGATCCTTTTGTTCCGGGAGGAATAGCCTCTCATCATATTGCAGCGGGTACATTGGGCATATTAGCAGGCCTATTCCATCTTAGTGTTCGTCCGCCTCAACGTCTATACAAAGGATTACGTATGGGCAATATTGAAACTGTACTTTCCAGTAGTATCGCTGCTGTTTTTTTTGCAGCTTTTGTTGTTGCTGGAACTATGTGGTATGGTTCAGCAACTACCCCAATCGAATTATTTGGTCCTACTCGTTATCAGTGGGATCAGGGATACTTTCAGCAAGAAATATATCGAAAAGTTAGTGCCGGGCTAGCCGAAAATCTTAGTTTATCGGAAGCTTGGTCTAAAATTCCCGAAAAATTAGCTTTTTATGATTATATTGGTAATAATCCGGCAAAGGGGGGATTATTCAGAGCAGGCTCAATGGACAATGGGGATGGAATTGCTGTTGGATGGTTAGGACACCCCGTCTTTAGAGATAAAGAAGGGTGCGAGCTTTTTGTACGTCGTATGCCTACTTTTTTTGAAACATTTCCGGTAGTTTTGGTAGATGAAGACGGAATTGTGAGAGCTGATGTTCCTTTTAGAAGGGCAGAATCAAAGTATAGTGTTGAACAAGTAGGTGTTACTGTTGAGTTCTATGGTGGCGAACTTAATGGAGTAAGTTATTCTGATCCTGCTACTGTGAAAAAATATGCTAGACGTGCCCAATTAGGTGAAATTTTTGAATTAGATCGGGCTACTTTGAAATCCGATGGTGTTTTTCGTAGCAGTCCAAGAGGTTGGTTCACTTTTGGGCATGCTACGTTTGCTTTGCTCTTCTTTTTCGGACACATTTGGCATGGCGCTAGAACCTTGTTCAGAGATGTTTTTGCTGGTATTGATCCAGATTTGGATGCTCAAGTGGAATTTGGAGCATTCCAAAAACTTGGAGATCCAACTACAAGGAGACAAGTAGTCTGATACGACATTGTTGTGGTATCTTTCGCCTCTATTTTTTTTTTATTTGACATTGGGTATCAGAGAAATCTTGACTTGAATCACCATCTTTTCTTTGACTTTTTTTCTTTCTTTATATGATATGGTAAATGATCCCAAATGAATAGGTGTGGAAGCTATAATTGTAAACCACGATCGAATCCATGGAAGCATTGGTTTATACATTCCTTTTAGTCTCGACTTTAGGGATAATTTTTTTCGCTATCTTTTTTCGAGAACCACCTAAGGTTCCGACTAAAAAAATGAAATAACCTTTCGAAATAATTTAATTGAAGTAATGAGCCTCCCAATACGGGAGGCTCATTACTTCAACTAGTCCCCGTGTTCTTCGAATGGATCTCTTAGTTGTTGAGAGGGTTGCCCAAAAGCGGTATATAAGGCGTACCCAGTAAAGCTTACAAGTAAACCAGATATGGAGATGGCGACTAGGGTTGCTGTTTCCATTTTTAGATAATTTCAAGATCACAATGGATCTACGATAAGATCGTTTATTTACAACTACAACGGAATAGTATACAAAGTCAACAGATCTCAACCAATCATTAAATAGGATTTATGACTACACAAACCGTTGAGGATAGTTCTAGATCTGGGCCAAGACGAACTACTGTAGGGGATTTATTGAAACCATTGAATTCGGAATATGGTAAAGTAGCTCCGGGATGGGGGACTACACCACTTATGGGGGTCGCAATGGCTCTATTTGCGATATTCCTATCTATTATTTTGGAAATTTATAATTCTTCCGTTTTACTGGATGGAATTTCAATGAGTTAGGTTTATAAGAACTATGAAGTCCCAGTCTTTCAATCAAAGAAAAAATTACTTTAGACTTGGATTTCTAGACCATTCTATTCTGGTAGTTCGACCGTGGAATTTATTTGTTTCGGTATTTCCGGAATATGAGTGTGTGACTTGTTATAATTGATCCCATTGATAATACATAGAATGGACCTGTTATCTCTATCAAGATGATTCTACCTCGTCGGATATTTATTCTAGTATCTGGAGCACGGAATATATAGAATAGATCAAGAAAAGAAATATTTGAACTATGATTCATACCTACTATTTATTCAGACCTCGCAACCGGACTCAAAAAAAATTAAAATAGGTATTTCCTAAATCAAACGAATTTTATTCCTTCAGATTTATTTTGACCGAAGGATAACTCTTTCTCTAGATTTTGTTGAGTCATTACATCCATTCATTCAATAAGTGATCATCAAAGGTTCTTACTCAGAGAACCTTTGAGTTTAGCTTGAAGCTAAATCATCGTGGTTCTAGTATGAATCTGAGGTTTCAATTGATTCATAGGGTCTCAACAAGAGAATTCCTATCAATAGTAAAACAAGAGTAAATCCGCAGTACGCACAAAAAAAAACAATAAATCAAATAACAAATAAAAAATAGGGAAGAGAAGATTCAAGAGGCCTGTAACGATCAACATAAAGAAAGACAGATGAGCCAACTTGATATTTTTTGGCATTATCATCACAAAGAAGAGATTCCGGATTTTTGTTACTTCGTATCTTCGAGGCAAATCGAATCAAGTGGTTAATGAAGTTTTTAACTTTTTATTATATATCCGTTGAAATCAGTATTTGTGTGTTTCTGCTTGAGCCGTACGAGATGAAATTCTCATATACGGTTCTCAGAGGGGGAGTTCCATTGGGTTACCTATCTCAATAAAGTATATGATTGGTTTGAGGAACGTCTTGAGATTCAGGCGATTGCAGATGATATAACTAGTAAATATGTTCCTCCTCATGTCAACATATTTTATTGTTTAGGGGGGATCACACTTACTTGTTTTCTAGTACAAGTAGCTACGGGTTTTGCTATGACTTTTTACTATCGTCCAACCGTTACAGAGGCTTTTTCCTCTGTTCAATACATCATGACTGAGGCCAACTTTGGTTGGTTAATCCGATCAGTTCATCGATGGTCAGCAAGTATGATGGTTCTCATGATGATCCTGCACGTATTTCGTG